AAAGGGTTTAATCGCAAACTTGACAGATAACCCAGAAACTCTAAATTATCTTTAGATAATTGATTTATATTGACCTTTTGCGATTGAAACCATACGGAAAAATAACATTGCCATAAATTAACAAAATAATATTTCCATTTATTCATCAGAAGCGGCGTATCCTTTGTTGTCAGAATGCATCTTCCGCGATATCTAACATAATGTATTAAAGGATCCTTGAGCAACCCTAGGATCGCCGGAAAATTATTAACAAAAACTTTTAAAAAATCTTGTATTTTTCCATAGAATAAAATTCGCTCAAAAAGGACTTCATAAGATGTCGATCGTAAATGCGAAGACTGCTTGCGTAGAAAAAAAAAGATGGATTCGTATTCAGATACATGAGAATTATATAAGAACAAGAAAAATCTTGGATTCAAAATTGATTTTTTTTTAATATAAAAATTCTTCCAATTGCAATACTCGTATAGACAGAACCGAAAAAAATGCAAATAAGAGGCATCTTTTACCCGGTAACGTAGGGTTTGAACCAAGATTTCTAGATGGATGGGGTAAGGTATTAGTACATCTAACACATAATTAAAATGTGCTAATTTGTCTTCTAAAAAGGGAAATATTGAATGAATTGATTGTAAATTATAAGATTTTTTGAATTGTTTTCCTTGGAAAGAGGATCCTAATCTTAGGGAAAATGGAATTTCTACAATCACTGCAAATAAAACAGATATCATTTGATAATAGAAAAGACTGGTATGCCCCAGATTTTGGTTCAAATCCTTAGTGGGAATAATCAAACGATTCTGTTCATACATTCGAAAAATTAAGCGTTTCACAATGAGTGAACTATATTTTTTGTCATAATCCGTATTTTCCAAGAAAATAGAGCGATTTCTATTTAATCTATTTAAACCATGATCATAAGCAAGTACATAAATATACTCCCGAAAAAAAAGTGGATATAGAAAACTCTGTTGCCGAGCCCCATCGAACTCTAAATATCCTTGAAATTTCTCCATTTGGATTGAAATTCGATTTGAACTATAAGGTAAAGTCTTTATTTTCTTGAGTTCTGAAATGACACATAGTGCGATACAGTCAAAATAAGGTATTAGACTACGAAAGCAATAGATACCTCATAAACAGGTAGACTGCTAACCGGATTCTCTATCTTTAATAGGTTTCTGTTCGTTATATTATAACATAACAAAACAAGATGATTAGAAATCCTTTATTTTTTTAACCTAATCGCTCTTTTGATTTTGGAAATATATATATTTTTTATCAATATACTGCTTCTTTTACACACTCCAACCTAACCCAAATGGACTAGGTAAAAAAATAATTAGGACTCATGAAAAAATTGACAATAACACGCAAGAAAAAAATGCCTTCCCATACCCGTATTAGGCACTAATCTATTTTTAACATTTAATTAGATCGGGTAATTTTTCAAATTACGAATGGAAGCTCGTTTCTTTTTTTTTTCCTGGAATCAGGAAAACTGGTTTTTTTATCCATCCATTTATATTTATTCACTTGACCCAAATTGGAATTCCTTTTTTTTTTTTTTGCGACATCGAAAACACAGGTTGTACCGATCAGGAAAGCAAAAAAAACGGTTATCTGAATTCTCCCTTGATACGACATGCTATTTTTTCCATTCATTCCTTTCAGGATCAGTCGTGGTCTTACAAACTCTACCGCAGATCTGGACGAATCCTTTTCTTCATACAAATGTGTAAAAGATGCTAGTCGCACTTAAAAGCCGAGTACTCTACCGTTGAGTTAGCAACCCCAAAAAACACAAAAAGAACGTACTGCAAATATGTAGATACAACCAGAATAAAGAAAAAAAATCCAGTCGTGTGTGCGTCAGGGATAAATAGATCCATTTATCTATGAGAGAATTATATTTGGTCCATACACTGTTGTCAATATGATTGTGAATTTTTCATATAGTGACAAGAATAGAAAAAATAAATAAAAAAGCTTAACCCCTTGGTTTGTTAGTTCATAGAATGAATGAAACCTAAGCCAGTTAGGGTAATCTCAAATCTTTTTAGACTTTTTTAGACCCATTTTTTATGATGAATAAATTATTCATATAATAATATATATTCGTTTTATTCAGAATTAATATATTATTTTCTATACAGTATTATTTTCTATACAGTATTATTTTCTATACAGTATTATTTTGTATTTATAAAAAAATTAGAATTTATATAATATAGATCCAAAATTTTTTTCATAAATTTGTTTATGATTATAAAACATAGTAGTTGTTAGCAGGGTATTTTTTAGTATTCGTACCTTAGGAGGAATACTAATAATAAATGGAAATTCTAATAAATCAAAATAAATATGATGGAAGTGAAAGAGGAGGAAAGAGAAGAGTAGATAAAATTTGATATCAAGCTATATACGAGTCTTTCACATCCTCTTTTTTATAGTTCATTAATTCAATTTCGTTTTATTAAGACTTAATTACCTAAAAATCCCTGCCTTCTTTAAAATATCATGAACTGTTCTTGTTGGTTGAGCGCCTTTTTTAAGAAAATCGAGAATAGCAGGAAGATTTAAATAAGTTTGATTAGTTATCGGATCATAAAAACCCACCTTGCTAAGATCTCTTCCTTCTCTTCGGGATCGAACATCAATTGCAACAATTCGATAAACGGCTCATTGGGATAGATGTATATGAATAATACCCCCCCCTAGAAACGTATAAGAGGTTTTGGCCTCGTACGGCTCGAGAAAAAAAATTCAATGAGTAGAAGTTAACTTTAAGTCTCTGTATAAAATTCAAATAGTCAATTCAAATATTAAATAGATTAATAAAAACATTAAATCAATTAGCCAGTATTGAAACCCTAACTCTTTTTTTCCATAAAAAGCATTCGTAACATTCGTACTCTCGTAACTCAAGTTAAATAACTCTAAAATATCTCACCGGAGAATCCTTAAGTACTTTTTTTATTGAGTAGTCTCTAGCCCTTTTTTTGTTTGTCTCATTTTTTATAATCAATTTTTATTCTTCATTCTGATCTAGTTGTTCAAACAATTGAAAACTGGATTTCCTTGTTTCAGGATTCTTTATCCTTACTTTGAATCTTTAGGTTTAAACATGACTTCGGTGATCTTGAATCGTTTTATTAAAAAAGGGCAGCAACAAGCCCCTTATTTTGTTTATGATTTCTTTTCTTTCTATACAAAGAATCATACAAACGCTTGATTCACGCATGATAGACTTTTGATTCAAAGAATTTTACAATTTTAAGAAAATTTCCTTTTCCATTGTAAAATTGCTTGAAAGGACTTTTTTTTTCAATATAAAAAGACTTACGAAGTTGTTCCAACTTATTGATTCGCACTAACCCTAGATCCTTACTCCTGCGAAAGGAATAAAAACTTTCTATTCTCCTCGAGCTCCATCCTGTACTCTTTTTTATATTCCAAAAAAGTGTAGGACTCTAGTAAAATAGACCACAAAATGTCGAGCCAAGAGCACCTTTATTCCTATATAAAAAGTGGCGGATGAAAAAATCCACAGCAGATCACGTCCTTCAATTCAAGTCGCACGTTGCTTTCTACCACATCGTTTTAAACGAAGTTTTACCATAACATTCCTCTAGTTTGTGTAATTGATTGAATTATGGAATCATGAATAGTCATAGTTCAGTCAGTATATCGTAATCTATACTTTTTCTTTCTCTATGAATGGAATAGTGAATTTACGCGTAAAGGTTCAGTCAGAATTCAAATGAATCCCTTGAATATAAATCTATATTTATATATATAGATATAGATTTTTTTTTATTAAAACTCTTAGAATCTATGGTTCTACCTTACTTACCCGCATCACACACAAATTAAAAAAGCAAATAGATTTTTTTGAATTCGGTTGAAATGATGAAAAATAAGTTTATTCTTCTTTTCATTTCAATATTTTCTTCTTAAAAACTATTGGATTTTTAAACAGAAAGAGAAAGATGGTGTACAAAGGCAATAGAAGATTGATTCCGAAATGACTGTACTCTGGGACGGAAGGATTCGAACCTCCGAATAGCGGGACCAAAACCCGTTGCCTTACCGCTTGGCTACGCCCCATTTCGATTTTTATTCAAGACTACTAAAAGAGTAATATTCCTATTGGTTGTTCGTCAATTCAAAATGAAATATAGATTACATTGGTGCTAGAGTTTTAACACGTGTAGATAGCAAATAAAACTTACTTTATTGATCATTACATAGAATTCAATTAAGATATTGTATGAAAATATTATTTCTTTCATTCTCATAAGAGAATGAAAGGATTTTTGATTGAGTAAGTTCAACAAAGTCTTTTTAGACTATCTTTCTTTATTTTTTTCCTTATATAAAAAATATATTAATAACTCAATCAAAATGAAATTATCCACAAGAACACCAATTTTTGTTATGCTTAATATATTTAATTTGATCTGTATTTGTTTTAATTCTGCCCTTTTTTCAAGCACTTTTTTCGTCGCCAAATTGCCGGAGGCCTACGCCTTTTTGAATCCAATCGTAGATGTTATGCCCGTAATACCTCTTTTCTTTCTTCTCTTAGCCTTTGTTTGGCAAGCCGCTGTAAGTTTTCGATGAAATTATTAATACTCTCTTAAAAAAATTCACGATTTTTATTCTTCCAACAATTCAAAAGATCAAAAAAATTTTGACGTATGAACGAACTCTCAATTCAAACATTGAATTTTTTTGGTAGCCATACTAAATCTCGATCATTTCTATTTCCTAAATTTTATCCTCTTTTCCCTAAATGAAAGAACCTAATTAGATTTGAGTTCACCAAAAAAATATCTAGATGTTGGTATGCAAATCTGTTTGAAGATAAAAGATTCGACTATGTATCTTAATTACAAATGACTTTCTGAAACCTTTTTTTTTTATTTATTGGTATCAAAATTAGATATTTGGTATAAAAATAGAGAATCTATTCTCTTTTTTTTTTTAGTAAGATCGTGGAGATTGTGTAATGCTTACTCTCAAACTTTTGGTATACACTGTAGTTATATTCTTTGTTTCTCTCTTCATATTTGGATTCCTATCTAATGATCCAGGACGTAATCCGGGACGTGAAGAATAAAAAAGAAAGGTTTTTTTTTCTTTATTTAATTAGTGGAAATGGCGAATTTTATTAGGATTTTATCTATTACACACCATCAAAAGGAGAAAGGGAAAGAGAGGGATTCGAACCCTCGGTACGATTAACTCGTACAATGGATTAGCAATCCAACGCTTTAGTCCACTCAGCCATCTCTCCTAATCGAAAAGGGATACTTATTAGCAAAATTAGCAAAAAAAGGCTTGAAAAAGAACCTTCTCCACTTTATTCTTAAAAAGCTTTCTTTTTTTTTGTATAGATTATTCTTTATATTATATATATTTTTTCATTTTCTATATTTTATTATATATATATAAAATTTCTTTTTTATTATATAAATATAGTTATCCTCTATTTATATATATAATATATATATATATTACTATTATATAACTGTTTTTATAGAACTTTCTCAGTAATTCTAGTTACATTAAAAATTTAGATAAAGATTAGATAAAGAAAAGGCGCGAAAGATAAATAGAAATAAATAAAACCACAATAATAGAAATCGAAAATCCTTTTTTATTTTGTCTCGTCAAAACACAAGTAAAAGATCTTTTTTATTTTAATAGCCTGGCCTGGTCAGTCCCCAGCCGGGCCTTTTTTTGTTAACGTTAAAAAGACTAATCCGATGGATTTTTAGACAAAAAAAGATTTGAAATTGAAAAAAAAAAAGTGGAATTGAATCCGCTTTTACTAATTTTATTAAGTCAACGCTAGAATTTTCGTATTTTTTTTTTTCAGATTTTTTTATTACACCCCTGATTACTTTGTTCGACAAAAGGTTAATTTATATGCAATAATTGCATTGTAGCGGGTATAGTTTAGTGGTAAAAGTGTGATTCGTTCCTTTAATCCCTTTAATAGTTAAAGGGTCTCTCGGTTTGATTCATCTTCCGATCAAAAATTTTATTTCTTAAAAGGATTTAGTCCTTTCCCTTTCAATGAAAGATTCAAGGAAGATTATAGATTCTCGTAATTTGTATCCAAAGACTCTAATCAATTGTAAATTTGGATTATGAAATTCCGAAACATAATTTTTGAATTGGATGACTATTTACAATTCAATCAGTATAACAAGAGGATCCATGGATAAAGCTAGAAAAGTTTCTTTCTAATCGTAACTAAATCTTCAGTTCTATTCATTGTTTGGTATAGAAAAAAATTGAAGCAAAATAGCTATTAAACGAGAACTTTGGTTTACTAAAGACATCGACATATTATATTGTTTTAGCTCGGTAGAAACCAAATACTTTTCCTAAGGATTCCGTTAATATAGAAATAAAGAACGAAGTAACTAGACAGATTGTTCGAGTTCGCCTGATCTATCTTCTAGAAGGATCATCTAGAAAGCAAAATTTTCTGTGAAAGTACCCAGACGGAAAAAAAAAGCTAACATAGATGTTATGGGTCAAATTTTGATTTCGTTGCCGTCTTTTTTTATTTGGGAATTTCTCCATCCATCATAAAGGAGCCGAATGAAACCAAAGTTTCATGTTCGGTTTTGAATTAGAGACGTTAAAAATATAAAAATGATCGATCGACGTCGACTAAAACCCTTAGCCTTCCAAGCTAACGATGCGGGTTCGATTCCCGCTACCCGCTCTAAATTCACAATTGCCCCTTTTTTTTATTAGAGACAATTTTAATTTTCTCTATTAGAATTGTCTAATAGCAATTGTGTATTGAATTAACTTCAATACACAATTACTAAAAAGATTTCGCACATTCTTTTTTTTTTTAACAATTGGAAAGTCAAAAAAAAGGAAAAGCGTCCATTGTCTAATGGATAGGACATAGGTCTTCTAAACCTTTGGTATAGGTTCAAATCCTATTGGACGCAATATCAATATAGATATATTGCTATTTATCTATTATTTCCATTTCTATATATATATATTCTATTTCGAAAAAAGATAAGAAAGAAATAGAATAAGAAAGAAATTCTGAATGCTTTCAGATTTAATATTAAACAGATATTAGTTATATACTTCTTTCTATTATATACTTATAGACTTCTATTTCTAGAATTTCTTAAAAATTGAATTAAAATTAAAGAGTCAAATTGACTAAAGAATCAAAAAAAAGAACGTTTCTTTTTTTATAATTTCTCCTGAAGTAGAAAACGTTCCAGTTGCTCTTGAATACCTTCTTTCAAAAAGCTTTCTGCTTCAGCGGTTAATGTCTTGGTAGAGGCTATGATTTCTTGAAACTGAGGTTTATTCGTTTTTAAGTAAGTGCGTAACTGAACGAGAAATTTTCTTACTTGTCCAATTTCTAATCCATCCAGATAACCATTTGTTCCGGTATAAATGGTCATTATCTGTTCTTCCACTGTGAGAGGGGCTGATTGGGAT